TTCTTTTTGGTTTGAAAAACCTATTGTAACTTTTCTTTTCGATTATAAACGATGGAATCGACCATATAGATATATAAAAAATGATCGATTTGAAAATGCTATACGGAATGAAATGTCACAATATTTTTTTTATATATGCCCAAGTGATGGAAAACAAATAATATCTTTTACATATCCACCAAGTTTATCGACTTTTTCAGAAATGATAGAACGAAAAATTTCTTTGTACACGACAGAAAAACTATCCCACGAGGACTTGTATAATTATTGGGTTCATACCAATGAACAAAAAAAATACAACTTGAACAATGAATTGATAAGTCGAATAAAAATTCTAGAAAAAGAGAAAGGATCTCTTCCTTTAGATATGCTAGAAAAAAGGACCAGATTATGCGATGATGAGAATGAACAAGAATACTTGCCAAAAAGGTATGATCCTTTTTTGAATGGACCTTATCGAGGAACAATAAAAAAATTTTATTCACGTGCAATCATGAACGATTTAATAACTTCCACAGCGGATTCCGTAGAAATGTTTTGGATAAATAAGATTCATGGTCTCTTTCATAATGATTCTCGAGAATTAGAACATCAAAAGAATACGTTTGGCTTTAGCGGGAAATTTTTATTGAATTCGATTGGGAATTCCTTAACCTCAATCGATGAATTATCTTTTGAACACGCACGACGAATTGATTCAAAAAGTCAAGCAAAATCTTTAAAATTTATATTCGATGTAATTTCAACTGATCCAAATGATCTAACAACAATTAGAAGGAAATCTATTGGAATGGAAGAAATCAGTAAAAGGGTTTCTCGTTGGTCATACAAATTGACAGAGGATTTAGAAGAAGAGGAAGAAGAAAATGAAGAAGAATCGACGGAATATCCCGAAATTCGTTCAAGAAAAGGCAAACGCGTGGTAATTTATACTGATAACGCTCAGAGTACTAATTCCAGTACTAGTAATAATAATACTAGTAATAATAGCACTAATGATGAAGAAGAGGAAGTGGCTTTGATACGTTACTCACAACAATCGGATTTTCGACGGGGTATAATCAAAGGATCCATGCGTGCTCAAAGACGTAAAACAGTTATTTTGGAAATGTTTCAAACAAATGTGCATTCTCCACTTTTTTTTGATCGCATAGACAAAACATTTTTTATTTCGTTTTTTGATATCTCTAAAATGATTAATCACATTTTTAGGAATTGGGTAGGGGAAAACCCAGAATTGCAAATTTCTTATTTTGAGGAGGAAGAGACAAATGAAAAGGAGAAAACAAAAGAAAAGGAGAAAACAAATGAAGAGAAAGAAGAAGAAAATGAACGAATAGCAATATCAGAAGCTTGGGATACCCTTATATTTACTCAAGCAATAAGAGGTTTCATGTTAATAACCCAATATTTTCTTAGAAAATACGTTATATTACCCTTATTGATAATAGCTAAAAATATTGGTCGTATGTTATTATTGCAATTCCCCGAATGGTACGAGGATTTGCAGGAATGGAATAAAGAAATGCATGTTAAATGTACCTATAATGGCGTTCAATTATCAGAAACAGAATTTCCCCAAAATTGGTTAACAGACGGTATTCAGATAAAGATTATGTTTCCTTTCTGTCTGAAACCTTGGCGAAGATCTAAAGTACGATCTCATCATAGAGATCGAGATCAGAAAATAAGCAAAAAGGGGAAAAAACACAATTTTTGTTTTTTAACAGTCTGGGGAAGGGAAGCAGAACTACCTTTTGGGTCTCCCCGAAAACTACCTTCTTTTTTTGAACCCATTTTTAACGAACTCGAAAAAAAAACGAGAAAAGCGAAAAGGCAATTTTTTCAAGTTATAAGGGTTTTCAAAGAAAGAAGAAAAGGTTTTATAAAAGTTTTAAAAGAAAAAACAAGAATAGTTCTAGTTATAAACCTAATAATGAAAGAACTTGAAAAAGTAAACCCCATTTTCTTATTGAAATTGAGAAAGGTAAAAGTATATGAATCGAATGAAAACGAAAAAGATTCCAATATAAATAATAAGATTATCCGAGAATCGACCATTATAATTCGATCCGCGAATTGTGTAAATGAAAATTATTCACTCATAGAAACAAAAATGAAAGATCTTGCTAATAAGACAATCACAATTAGGACTCAAATAGAAGGAATCACAAAAGGCAAGAAAAAAATAGTTCGAGCTTGTGATGATAAAAGATCGGAATCGAAGAAGAATATTTGGCAAATATTCAAAAGAAAAAATATCCGAGTAATACGTAAATCACATTATTTTATGAAATCCTTCGTTGAAAAAATATACATAGATATATTATTATGTATCATTAAGATTCCAAGGATCAATGCACAACTTTTCTTTGAATCAACAAAAAAAATGATCAACAAATCCATTTCCAACGCTGAAACAAATCAAGAAGGAATTGAGAAAACAAATCAAAATACAATGAACTTTATTTCGACTATAAAAAATCCGTTTTCGAATTTTTCTAATACTAATATTAGTAATCAAAATGTTAGGAATAATAATTGTGACTTATCTTCTTTGTCTCAAGCCTATGTATTTTACAAATTATCACAAAATCAATTACTTAACAAGTATCATTTGAAATCTGTACTTCAATATCACCACACCTATCCTTTTCTTAGGGATATAATCAAGAATTATTGTACGGCACGAGGAATATTTGATTCCAAACCAAGGCAAAAAAAAATGCATAAGTCTGGAATGAATAAATGGAAAAATTGGTTAAGGGGTCATTATCAATACAATTTATCTCAGACCAAGTGGGATCACTTAGTACCGAAAAAATGGCGAAATAGAGTCAATCAATGTCGTACCATTCAAAAGAAAGACTCAATGAAATTAGATTTATATAAAAAAGAAAAAGACCAATTAATTCATTACACGAAACAAAATTACTATGCAGTGGACTCATCGATAAGTCAAAAAGAAAAATGGAAAAAACATTACGGATATGATCTTTTGTCATATAAATATATAAATTATGGGAATAGTAAGGACTCGTATATTTCTGGATCAACATTACAAATAGAGGACAAAAAAATTCCATATAATTTCAATACAAATACACTTAAATCCGAATCATTTTATAGATTGATAAGTATATCTATTAGTGATTATCTAGAAAAAAGATCTATTATTGATATGGACAAAAATATGGATAGAAAATTTTTTGATTGTAGAATTCTCCATTTTTGTCTTAGAAATAATATCGATATTGAGACCTGGGCCAATACGCATACCGGCACCAAGATTCATAAAAATGCTAAAACTGAAACTAAAAATTCTCAAAAATTTGAAAAAAAGGATCCTTTTTCTTTTACGATTCATCACAAAATCAACCTATCCAATCCAAAAAAATCTTTTTTTGATTGGATAGGAATGAATCAAGAAAGGTTATATCATACCATATCAAATTTAGAACCTTGGTTTTTCCCAGAATTTGTACTACTTTTTGATGTGTATAAGATTAACCCGTGGATCATACCAATCAAATTACTTATTTTAAATTTTCATTTCTATGAAAAAAATATTAGTAAAAATGAAAAGATCGACGTAATAAAAAATAAAAATCTTTCTATATTAGCTAATCAAAAAGAATATCTTGAATTAGAAAATTCCAACCCCCCAAAAAACAAACAACAAGGTCAAGGAGATTTTGTATCAGATCTACGAAAACAAAACAAAAAGAAAAATCTTGAAGAAGATTACACGGGAGCAGACATGAAAATGAAAAAAGGTAGAAAGAAAAAACAATTCAAGAACAAGAAAGAAGGAGAACTGAATTTATTCCTGAAAAAATATTTTCTTTTTCAATTAAGATGGGATGATTCCTTGAATCAAAGAATGATCAATAATATCAAGGTATATTGTCTCCTACTTAGACTGATAGATCCAAGAGAAATTGCTATATCCTCAATTCAAAGAGGAGAGATGCATCTGTATATAATGTTGATTCAGAAAGACCTAACTCTTACAGAATTGATAAAAAGAGGAATATTTATTATCGAACCAATTCGTTTATCTATGAAAAAGGATGGAAAATCTATTATATATCAAACCATAGGTATTTCATTGGTTGATAAGAATAAGCGCCAAACTAATGGAAAATGCATAATAAAAAGTGGATATGTTGAAAAAAAGAATTTTTATGGATCCATTGCACAACACAGCAATATGCTTGTGAATAGAAACGGAAATCATTTTTATTTCCTTGTTCCCGAAAATATTCTATCTCCCAGACGTCGTAGAGAATTTAGAATTTTAATTTGTTTCAATTCCCGGAATTGGAATGTTGTGAATCGAAATCCACTATTTTGCAATCAAAACAACATAAAAAACTGGGGACAATTTTTAAACGGGGAAAAGCATCTTAATACAGATGCAAATAAATTAATTAAATTCAAATCGTTTCTTTGGCCCAATTATCGATTAGAAGATTTAGCTTGTATGAATCGTTATTGGTTTGATACCAATAACGGTAGTCATTTCAGTATGTCAAGAATACATATGTATCCACGATTCAGAATTAGTTTATAGTATATTTCCTATATATCTATCGCATGCCATATTCGGTGGATAAAAACCGAAAGATATACACATGCACCATGTTACATTCTGATAAATGTATCATCCCTTTCTATCCAAATCAAATTACAAATTTGATTTGGATAAAATTAATATAAATTTGAAGTAGTGTATATGAAGAAATCCCATTTTTTTTGTACTAGATTCAAATAACTGGAACTAACTGGTATAATAATAATTATTATTTTTCCTGATCGGTAAAATACACGGAAAAGAAAAAAAATAGAAAAATGGGTTTTTATGGTCAAAAATGCATTCATCTTAGCTATTCGACAAGAAAAAGAAAAAAACTGCGGATCTGTTGAATTTCAAGTATTCAGTTTTACGGATAAGATACGGAGACTCACTTCACATTTGGAATTACATAAAAGAGATTTTTTATCACAAAGGGGCCTACGGAAAATTCTGGGAAAACGTCAACGGCTACTGGATTATTTGTCAAAGAAAAATAGAGTACGTTATAAGAAATTAATTGGTCAATTAGGTATTCGGGAGTCAAAAACTCGTTAATTTGAAGGTTGGTTTGCATTTTTTTCTTTAGTTATTAGTAGTTATTAAATTTTTCATTTTGATGAACTTCGTTTGATAAATTCATGGAATAATGAATTAAGGAAGAAAAGATATGACTGTACCGGCTACAAGAAAAGATCTCATGATAGTTAATATGGGTCCTCATCACCCATCAATGCATGGTGTTCTTCGACTGATCGTTACTCTTGATGGTGAAGATGTTATTGACTGTGAACCCGTATTGGGTTATTTACACAGAGGGATGGAAAAAATAGCAGAAAATCGAACAATTATACAATATTTGCCTTATGTAACACGGTGGGATTATTTAGCCACTATGTTCACAGAAGCAATAACAGTAAATGCACCAGAACGATTGGAAAGTGTTCAAGTACCTAAAAGAGCCAGTTACATTAGAGTCATTATGCTGGAATTGAGTCGTATAGCTTCTCATTTATTATGGCTTGGGCCCTTTATGGCGGATATCGGCGCACAGACTCCCTTTTTCTATATTTTCAGAGAAAGGGAATTGTTATATGATCTATTCGAAGCTGCTACGGGTATGCGAATGATGCATAATTATTTCCGTATTGGGGGGGTTGCTGCTGATCTTCCTTATGGCTGGATAGATAAATGTTTGGATTTCTGTGATTATTCTTTAACAGGAATTGCTGAATATCAAAAACTTATTACACGGAATCCTATTTTTTTGGAACGAGTTGAAGGAGTGGGCATTATTGGTGGAGAAGAAGCAATAAATTGGGGTTTATCAGGGCCGATGTTACGTGCTTCTGGAATACAATGGGATCTTCGTAAAGTTGATAGTTATGAGTGTTACAATAAATTCGATTGGGAAGTCCAATGGCAAAAAGAAGGAGATTCACTAGCTCGTTATTTAGTCCGAATCGGTGAAATGAAAGAATCTATAAAAATTATTCAACAGGCTCTAGAAGGAATTCCTGGGGGACCCTATGAAAATTTAGAAGTCCGGCGCTTTGATAGAGCAAAAAATTCCGAATGGACTAATTTTGAATATAGATTTATTACTAAAAAACTTTCACCCAATTTTGAATTGTCGAAACAAGAACTTTATGTAAGAGTGGAAGCCCCAAAAGGAGAATTAGGAATTTATTTGATAGGAGATAGTAGTGTTTTCCCCTGGAGATGGAAAATTCGGCCACCTGGTTTTATCAATTTGCAAATTCTCCCTCAATTAGTTAAAAGAATGAAATTGGCCGATATCATGACGATACTAGGTAGTATAGATATCATTATGGGAGAAGTTGATCGTTGAAATGATAATTGATACGACAGAAGTAGAAGTACAAGCTATCAATTCTTTTTCTAGATTGGAATCCTTAAAAGAAGTTTATGAACTCATATGGATCTTTGTTCCCATTTTCACCCTTCTATTAGGAATCATAATAGGGGTCCTAGTAATTGTGTGGTTAGAAAGAGAAATATCCGCAGCAATACAACAACGTATTGGGCCTGAATATGCCGGTCCGTTGGGGATTCTTCAAGCTCTAGCAGATGGGACCAAATTACTTTTTAAAGAGGACCTACTTCCATCTAGAGGAGATATTCGTTTGTTTAGCGTGGGACCGTCTATAGCGGTCATATCAGTTCTACTAAGTTATTTAGTAATTCCTTTTGGATATCGCCTTATTTTAGCCGATCTCAGTATAGGTGTTTTTTTATGGATCTCCATTTCAAGTATTGCTCCTATTGGACTTCTTATGTCAGGATATGGATCGAACAATAAATATTCCTTTTTAGGTGGTCTACGGGCTGCCGCTCAATCTATTAGTTATGAAATACCATTAACTCTATGTGTATTATCAATATCTCTACGTGTGATTCGTTGGAACATGATTATTTTCCCTTCTCTCTAGAAATAAAGTAAAGAGGTTGAATATATTGAATGGATATTTTCATTTTTTATTCATCATTAGGGTTGATGAGTTAAACTAGATAGTTATATGAGTAAAATCAAACTGCTTAGAAATTTGCAGTAAGAAGAGAAAATCTCATTCCCTATGTACAAGAATATAAACATAAGCAGTATATAAACTGTTTACCCCAAGATTAAGATTCTTTGACTAATTCTCATATCTTGAAGCGGGTACAAAAGATCAACGTATGGGGGTTCCACTACTTTTTTATATGTATTACCATACGGGGGATCAATCAAAAATCAGTGAACAGTTAGGAACACCAAGGTACACAAAGGATTAGTAATAGAGATAATATAAGGTATCAAAAAAGGTATTGTTATATAAAACTTTGGATAAAACGAATCATAATGGGGACTTTAAGTTGGTAGAAATGACCAAGCAGTACTTCCCCACGATTCCGATCTAGAGTATGCTCCTATTCACTGATTAAAGAAATAACTATCAAAAACGAATTAATCCTTTATTTTTTTTTCAGAGTACCCTCCCTCTGAGAAGGAAGAACAGGAACAAAAGAAATAGAATTCAAAAATAGAATGAGAAAAATGAATAAATAATAATACAAAGGATCTTTATTTATTATTTTCCCCATCCATATCTATACATAACATATAGAATTCTTATCATGAATTTTGAATTAATACCCAATTCTTTCTTTATAGTTATTGATATAACGAGTATTTTATTAAAAGATTAAGTTATTACCAAACAAAGATAAATTAAAATTGTAATGGATAAGATCAATTCGGAAGCACCTTTTATATTTGAGCAGACGGAATTTCATTGGTCTAATTTTTGGCTTCCCGATGTATATTTACCATCCAAATAAGGACGGAGATAATATCGAGCAAGTTCTTACATTTATTTGTGGCCATAGAGGAGCCGTATGAAGCCGAAGTCTCATGTACGGTTTTGAAATAGCGATGCGAGCAGTGATGTTATTATCGACTATGATTATCTAACAGTTTAAGTACAGTTGATATAGTTGAGGCGCAGTCAAAATATGGATTTTTGGGGTGGAATCTGTGGCGTCAGCCTATCGGGTTTGTTGTTTTTCTAATTTCTTCTCTAGCAGAATGTGAAAGATTACCCTTCGATTTACCAGAAGCAGAGGAAGAATTAGTAGCAGGTTATCAAACGGAATATTCAGGTATCAAATACGCTTTATTTTACCTTGCTTCTTACCTAAATTTATTAGTTTCTTCATTATTTATAACAGTTCTTTACTTAGGTGGGTGGAATTTATCTATTCCGTATATATCTATTCCTGAACTTTTCGGAATAAATCAAATGGATGGAGTCTTTGGAACGACAATTGGGATATTTATTACATTAGCTAAAGCTTATTTGTTTCTATTCATTCCTATCGCAGCAAGATGGACTTTACCTAGAATGAGAATGGACCAGTTATTAAATCTTGGATGGAAATTTCTTTTACCTATTTCCCTGGGTAATCTATTATTGACAACTTCTTCCCAACTTGTTTCACTATAAATACTATAAATAATAGAATAAGATAACGATATTATAGATTCATAATCGATCTCAAACAAGAGAAAGAAACATCAATTTATTCACGGAGATCCACAATATGTTCCCTATGGTGACCGGGTTCATAAATTATGGTCAACAAACAATACGAGCAGCAAGGTACATTGGTCAAAGTTTCATAATTACCTTATCCCATACAAATCGTTTACCTGTAACTATTCAATATCCTTATGAAAAATCGATCACATCGGAGCGTTTCCGTGGTCGAATCCACTTTGAATTTGATAAATGTATTGCTTGTGAAGTATGTGTTCGTGTATGTCCCATAGATCTACCCGTTGTTGATTGGAAATTTGAAAAAAATATTAAAAAGAAACAATTGCTTAATTATAGTATTGATTTTGGGGTCTGTATATTTTGTGGTAACTGTGTCGAGTATTGTCCAACAAACTGTTTATCAATGACTGAAGAATATGAACTTTCTACTTATGATCGTCACGAATTGAATTATAATCAAATTGCTTTGGGTCGGTTACCAATGCCAGTAATTGGAGATTACACAATTCAAACAGTTATAAATTCGACTCAAATCAAAATAGACAAGGATAACCCCCTTGATTCAAGAACGGTTACTGATTACTAAGATTTCCTTTTGATATTTTGATATAAAGGATCCAAGCCCCTTTTTGGGGGTTGGTCAGAAATTACAAATAATAACTATTGATTGTTGAGAATCACTCTTTGTTTTAAACTGAGAATATGGTTTAGTGATGATTTTAAAATAGAAAATTCCAACTATTCTTTTCTTTTTTCTTTTAGATAAAAAGGAAAGTAGGATTGGCCAATAACTTTAATAACTTTATCTATATCTACATTAATCCATATTAAGATTGAATTCAATTGGGAACCCATCATATACAATAAAAAAAAATAAAAATAAAGGTAACAGCCTTTTCTTTCCTGGACTATTTAGTAAGGTCATGAAATATTTCGACTTATTTATCTGTTATACATAATGGATTTACCTGGACCAATACACGATATACTTGTAGTATTTCTGGGATCAGTTCTTATATTAGGAGGTCTAGGAGTAGTATTATTTACCAATCCAATTTATTCTGCCTTTTCGTTGGGATTGGTTCTTGTTTGTATATCCTTATTCTATATTCTATCAAACTCCTATTTTGTAGCTGCCGCACAGCTCCTTATTTATGTAGGAGCCATAAATGTCTTAATCATATTTGCTGTTATGTTCATGAATGGTTCAGAATATTCGAACGATTCCTATTTTTGGACTGTTGGAGATGGAGTCACTTCACTGGTTTGTATAAGTATTCTTTTTTCACTAATTACTACTATCTTAGATACGTCATGGTATGGAATTATTTGGACTACAAGATCAAATCAGATTATAGAACAGGACCTTATTAGTAACGTTCAACAAATTGGAATTCATTTATCAACAGATTTTTATCTTCCGTTTGAACTCATTTCTATAATTCTTTTAGTTTCTTTGATAGGTGCAATTACTATGGCTCGTCAATAAGAAATACTTAGAATTAATACAATTATTAGAAATTTAAAATCCAATGAAAAAGGGAAAGTTTTTCATTTAATCTACTTCTGATACCCTCTTTTTTCTGTAATTACTCGATTCTGGTCAATCAAATCGGTTGAATTGTTGTTCATATTGAAATGAATCGAGATTCATGAGGAGTTAGCCAATGATGTTTGAACATATACTTTTTTTGAGCGTCTACTTATTTTCTATCGGTATCTATGGATTGATCACAAGTCGAAACATGGTTAGAGCACTTATGTGTCTTGAGCTTATACTAAATTCGGTTAATATAAATCTCGTAACATTTTCTAATCTATTTGATAGTCGCCAATTAAAAGGAGACATTTTCTCAATCTTTGTTATAGCCATTGCGGCTGCGGAAGCAGCTATTGGGCTAGCTATTGTTTCGTCGATTTATCGTAACAGAAAATCAACTCGTATCAATCAATCAAATTTGTTGAATAATTAGTCATAACTATCATATAAATATAAATAAAGACATAAATAATAATATAAATAAAATATAGATATAAATTCTTTCCTTTTTTATTCTTTTTTTTATAGTAATATGTATAGTAATATATTTTTATATTACTATTGAAATATTGATGATCTGTTGGCCAATGTCAATGTGAAGTCATATGTGTGACTTGTATAATCATGGTTGTTGAAACGGAAATCAAAGTATCTTGGTCCTTTCTCATGAACAGATTTAGAAATATATTGATTTTTAACATTAGATTTTTTGATAAACCATTGATTCGTCTGGTGTCTACAATACAATATAAATATATAATTCATTTCCTCCTGATTTTACTTTACCAGATCGAAAATTTTTTATGTTCAAAACTGGAATTTATAGACCCAATGTCACATTCAGTAAAAATTTATGATACATGTATAGGGTGTACTCAATGTGTACGAGCCTGCCCCACAGATGTATTGGAAATGATACCTTGGGACGGATGTAAAGCTAAGCAAATTGCTTCCGCGCCAAGAACCGAGGACTGTGTAGGTTGTAAGAGATGTGAATCCGCTTGTCCAACAGATTTTTTGAGTGTCCGTGTTTATTTATGGCATGAAACAACTCGCAGCATGGGTCTATCTTATTGATACGTTATAAAAAACTCCACTTGAATCATTTGATTCCTTTTTACCGACAAAAACCCGTACTCGAGAAAATATATTATTCCGAGCACGGGTTTTTTGGTCAAAATGCATCTTGTCTTTATCACGAGTTATTTCCCTTGGTTAACACTACTTGTAGTTTTGCCGATATTCGCGGGTTCTTCAATTTTCTTTCTTCCTCATAGGGGGAATAAGGTAATTAGGTGGTATACTATATGTATATGCTTATGGGAACTCCTTCTAACAACCTATGTGTTCTGTTATCATTTCCAATTGGATGATCCATTAATTCAATTGGAGGAGGATTTAAAATGGATAAATGTTTTTGATTTTCACTGGAGACTGGGAATCGATGGACTTTCCATAGGACCTATTTTACTGACAGGATTTATCACTACTTTAGCCGCTTTAGCAGCTTGGCCTGTTACTCGAAATTCGCGATTGTTCTATTTCCTGATGTTAGCAATGTACAGTGGCCAAATAGGATTATTTTCTTCTCGAGACCTTTTACTTTTTTTTCTCATGTGGGAGTTAGAATTAATTCCTGTTTACTTACTTTTATCCATGTGGGGAGGAAAGAAACGTTTGTACTCAGCCACAAAGTTTATTTTGTACACTGCGGGGGGTTCCATTTTTCTCTTAATAGGAGTTCTAGGTATGGGTTTATATGGTTCCAATGAACCGATATTGGATTTTGAAAGATTAGCTAATCAGTCATATCCTGTGACATTAGAAATAATATTCTATTTGGGCTTCCTTATTGCTTATGCTGTCAAATCGCCGATTATACCCCTACATACATGGCTACCAGATACCCATGGGGAAGCACATTACAGTACATGTATGCTTCTAGCTGGAATCTTATTAAAAATGGGGGCATATGGATTGATTCGGATCAATATGGAATTATTACCGCACGCCCACTCTATATTTTCTCCCTGGTTGGTAATAATAGGGACAATACAAATAATCTATGCAGCTTCAACCTCTCTTGGTCAACGCAATTTTAAAAAGAGAATAGCCTATTCTTCTGTATCTCACATGGGTTTCATAATTATAGGAATTGGTTCTATAACCGACATGGGACTCAACGGAGCCGTTTTACAAATACTCTCTCATGGATTTATTGGTGCTGCACTTTTTTTCTTGGTAGGAACGAGTTGTGATAGAATACGTCTTGTTTATCTCGACGAAATGGGGGGGATATCGATCCCAATGCCAAAAATATTTACCATGTTTAGTAGTTTATCGATGGCTTCTCTTGCATTGCCAGGAATGAGTGGTTTTGTTGCAGAATTAGTAGTATTTTTTGGAATAATTACCAGTCCAAAATATCTTTTAATGCCCAAAATACTAATTACCTTTGTAATGGCAATTGGAATGATATTAACTCCTATTTATTTATTATCTATGTTACGTCAGATGTTTTATGGATACAAACTATTCAATGTTCCAAACTCCAATTTTGTGGATTCTGGACCACGAGAACTATTTGTTTCAATCTGTATCTTTTTACCCGTAATAGGGATTGGTATTTATCCTGATTTTGTTCTTTCACTATCAGTTGACAAGGTACAAGCTATCCTATCTAATTATTTTCATAGATAGTTTTCATTAATCAGATAGAAAACAAAGTCTTAGAATTTTGAATTTGAAGATTTTTGAGCTGTACAACACAAAAAATAAAGTGAATTAGAATTATAATAAGATATATTCCGAGTTTTTGAGAACCATTTGAATCAAGGAATCATTCAAATGGTTCTCAAAAACCTGCACAAGCTTTCCGTTACGTATTGACGGTCTTATGTATTCCTCATGGAATTTGTTCAATTAGATGTTAATGTGAATGAACCATAACTATGTAGACCTATTCCTAATAGATTGATCCCAAAATAGCATATCCAAATTATAAGAAATCCTATAGACGCTACAAGTGACGAATTCGTACCTTGCAAACTTTGATTTGTTCTAGTATGTGAATAAATCGCGAATATGGTCCAAGTAATAAATGCCCAAGTTTCTTTGGGGTCCCAATTCCAATAAGATCCCCATGCCTCGTTAGCCCATACTGCTCCAGAAAGAATACCTATGGTTAAAAAGGTAAACCCTAAACTAATGACACGATAACTCCAATAATCCAAACGCTGAGTTAATTGATATTTGTAATAATTTTGAAATGGAACAAAAGAAGTGTGTTTAAAAACATTTTTTTTTTTGTTCAAGTATTCTATTTTGTCAAAGAAAAATGACTTAATCTTAATTAATAACATTTTTCTTTGACAAAAAATATCGATGTTTTTACGAAATGTAATGACTAGAAAAGCGACTGATAATAACGACCCACATAAAAGAGCTGCATAGCTCAATAACATCATACTTACGTGCATCATTAACCACTGAGATTGTAGAGCAGGTACTAATCTTGACGATTGATGCATTTCACTTGAAAGACCCGATGTGGCGAAACCTTGGGTAAAAATGGCACTTGGGGCGGTTATTGCGCTTAAATCATTTTTATGATTCCATATCTTGGAAATTAGATGAATAATGGAAAAACTCCACGAAAGGAAGATTAAAGACTCGTATAAATTACTTAATGGAAAATGTCTCGAAGAAATCCAACGAGTAACTAATAATCCTGTTATAGAAAAAAAAGTAACTATCATTCCTTTTTCCGACGAATCACGCAACCCTATGATTTCGTGTACTAATAGGGTCATCAAATGAATCGTAATCACAATTGAAATGATCGAAAAAGAGAGATGAGTTAATATATGTTCTAAAGTCACAAATATCATACATAAAAAAGGTCCCATTACAGAATGGAAATCGGGAATTAAATACATTATAGGATCCATTGTATCTTTTTTACAGTATGCCGCCACTCGGACTCGAACCGAGATGCTCTAGCACTGCTTCCTAAGAGCAGCGTGTCTACCGATTTCACCATAGCGGCTTACTTGAAATAATAATAGTCAATTCATGTTGAATCGTCTAGATCTAGATTCAAGGATTCAATATAGTTTAGGAAATATTAGAACTGATAAATAAGAGCTCTTTTAAATTCATCTTTGAATTTTCAATAATTTTGACTTAGGTTAGTATCATCGTAGGTTCAGTTTTAAGAATCCACTTTTACGTACTATCTGTATATTAAGTTCTCCCGGAACACTTGTAACTTGAAATACAAATTGGGTTTTCAGTCGAAACAGAAACTAAGAATTGTGAATTGTCCTCTTTTTATATTTTTTATTTATTTTGAATTGAATCCACGAAATCAGATAAATTAAAAACAAATTAAATTGTCAAAGATATTTTTTTTCTAAACAAAAAAAAAATAAATAGGATTTCATATGTATCACAATTCAATTACTAAATTTAAGTAATTTTTCTAACAATTTGGATACTTTTCTTAGTATCATTAAGTATTAATTAATTAATTAAAATATATAATATAAAATGAATATAATAATATCAAATTAATATACTACTTTTTGTTGTTTGTTGTGTACATAATTTCTAAATAAAATTATGATAATATTTTATTTATGAAACCAACTTGGTCTTGAGTTAAGCATATAATAAAACAAAAGAGTTTCCGCATCCATCACAATTTTCTTTTCACAACGGAAAAATAGAATGAACAAAGATTTTTCCGTTGTGAAAAGAAAATGAATAGGAAAAAAACATCTCACGAATTAATAAATGGATTCTAATAAAAACTAGAATGAAAAAAAAAATAATGATACTTAGAACCGACAGATAAAGAAATTCTTATTCTACATATCATAGCAGCTAGTTCTAACTAATATTGTATTGAGTTCAATACATCAATACATTTAGTTAAAGGGAATTATTCATATTCCAAAATTGGAAATTCTTCTAGCCATGGAAATTCCGATTATTCCAAGATTTTCTTATTTGTTTGTCGCAAAAAAAAAACTTTTAGAATCTCCAGTAGAAACTGACTTTGCTAAAGAAAAAGCTTTTATTGCAGCTAAATATCCTTTTTTCTTCCAAATATTTCTACGAATACGTTTTTTTGATATAGAAGTACGTTTTTTTGGAACTGCCATTCAAAAAAAAGAGTTACTCATTTTTATTGTTGTATGTGAAAGACATGTATTGCTCAAAATAGATCGTTCTTTTTAGTCATTTTCTATACTTAACTTAATTTCGTCGATAATAGTTTTTTCAGAACATACAATATAAATATATTATTTATATATTTATATATAAATATATGTATGACATGCATGTCACATATATAACAATGTCACATATTAACATACTAGGCAAAAAAATAGAAGAAAAAAAGGGGGGGGAATTCGAAAAGGAATTTTTATGACTATTAGTTTGGAATCTAATAAGCTCATATTGCCGTGTCTATAATTTAAATTAAAACTTAAACTACAATTAGTGGTTAATATGTTAAACAAGACATTCTATTACCTAAGAAGGAGAACCTCAATTTTTAGTTATTTTTTTTTCAGTTCTATACGAAATAAAGAGTATTAGAATATTTCTGATACTTTCTTATTGGATTGGAATCCAATCAATTAGTTCCGCAATGAGTTAGGTAATTACTACAAATAAAATCACTCGAATAACTAGGTCTTTTTTTTGAGTCTATTTATTGAGGCATACTATGATTTATATTCGACTGTTTTGGTATGATTGTTTTTACTTACTATACTATAGTATATGATTACATATTGCCAGAATAGGATGGTAGTATAGTCGTAGAATGATTCAAAATCTCAGATTTCCCATTTTTTTTTTTTTATTAACTATCTTTCTTTAGTTAAAAGTGAAAGTTAATAACTAAGTAATTACTTTTATCTAGCTATTTGGTCATATCATTTGAATTGGAACTTTTGAATATTTCCAATATCTGAGAAAAGTCAGAATAATGAAAAATAAAAATAGTTGAGTTTTTCATATCTTTTTTTGTTGATTTTTTTATTGTTCCTTTCGAAAGCGATAAGAATTGATGAATCGGAAACAATGAAATTATAAGAAAAAAAAAATGAAAATTTGTTTTTTTTATGGAACATACATATAAATATGCATGGATAATACCCTTTCTTCCATTTCCAGTTACTATGTTAATAGGATTTGGACTTCTGCTTATTCCGACAGCAACAAAAAATCTTCGTCGTATGTGGGCTTTTCCGAGTGTTTTGATGCTAAGTATAGCTATGGCATTTTCGGCCAATCTATCTATTCAGCAAATAAATGGAAATTTTATCTATCAATATCTATGGTCTTGGACCGTCAATAATGATTTTTCTTTAGAGTTCGGACACTTGATCGATCCACTTACTTCTATTATGTCAATATTAATTACTACTGTTGGAATTATGGTTCTTATTTATAGTGACAATTATATGTCTCACGATCAAGGATATTTGAGATTTTTTGCCTATATGAGTTTTTTCAATAGTTCTATGTTAGGATTAGTTACTAGTTCCAATTTGATACAAATTTATATTTTTTGGGAACTTGTAGGAATGTGTTCCTATTTATTAATAGGTTTTTGGTTCACACGACCGAGTGCGGCAAGTGCTTGCCAAAAAGCTTTTGTAACCAATCGTATAGGGGATTTTGGTTTATTATTAGGAATTTTAGGACTTTATTGGATAACTGGTAGTTTAGAATTTAGGGATTTGTTCGAAATAGTTAATAACTTGGTTCATCATAATGGAGTAAATTCCTTATTTGCTACTCTGTGTGCTTTTTTTTTATTCGTTGGTGCAGTTGCTAAATCCGCACAATTCCCCCTTCACATATGGTTACCTGATGCTATGGAAGGACCCACTCCCATTTCTGCTCTTATACATGCTGCTACTATGGTAGCAGCGGGAATTTTTCTTGTAGCTCGGCTTCTTCCTCTTTTCATAGTTATACCTTCCATAATGAATATCATTTCTTCAATAGGCGTAATAACAGTACTATTAGGAGCTACTTTGGCTCTTGCTCAAAGAGACATTAAAAGAAGTTTAGCTTACTCGACAATGTCTCAATTGGGTTATATTATGTTAGCTCTGGGTATAGGTTCTTATCGAGCCGCTTTATTCCATTTGATCACTCATGCCTATTCGAAAGCTTTATTGTTTTTGGGATCCGGATCAATTATTCATTCAATGGAACCCATTGTTGGATATTCACCAGATAAAAGTCAAAATATGGTTCTTATGGGCGGTTTAACAAAATATGTTCCAATTACAAGAATTACCTTTTTCTTAGGTACACTCTCCCTTTGTGGTATTCCGCCTCTTGCTTGTTTTTGGTCCAAAGATGAAATTCTTAACGATAGTTGGTTGTATTCACCAACTTTCGCAATAATAGCTTCCTTTACAGCGGGATTAACCGCATTTTATATGTTTCGGATGTATTTACTTACCTTTGATGGACATTTGCGCATTCATTTTCAAAATTACAGTAGCACTAAAAATAGTTCTTTCTATTCAATATCTTTATGGGGAAAAAAAGTGCCAAAAGCAGTCAATAGAAATTTACTT